CAATTCTGATTGGTCAATAAAAATCCATTTCGCTGCTATTTTTTGTTTAGTTTTCCTAAATTTTATCAAGCTCTCATGAAAGGTAAAAAAAGGTAAAGTAATACTTTTTTTATTAGCTTCTAAATCGATGTCCTGCTCTTCTTCTGCTGCCTGGAGAAAAGGCATAAATAAATGAATCAAATTACGGGAGGCTTCGCGAAGTGCTTCTTTAGGAGTAAAACTTCCATCGGTCCATATTTCTAAAAAAAGTATCTCTAATTTGTCATTCCCATTCCCATAATAATGAATACTATGATTCACGTCTCGAACAGGCATGAATACAGCATCTATAGGATAACTCCCGTCTTGAGGATTATTTGGTGTTTTCCTACGATAGCCCCTATCCCTTTCGATTTGTAATCTAATACAAAAATCGATAGATTCCGTCAGGCTAGCTATATGCTGCGTAGTATCAACGATTTCCACAGAAGGCGGCAAGATGATGTCATGGGCCGTTATATCTCCGGGACCTCTGAAGCAAATGGAGGCGTCGCGCGTTCCATACAGATTACTTCTCAATACAATTTCTTTCAAATTCATTAAAAGATCATGTACTGATTCTTGAATACCCGCCCTGGTAGAATATTCATGTGGCATCTTTTCAGATTTTGCACGTGTGATACATGTTCCGTCCATTTCTCCAAGCAATACTCTTCGCATTACAAGGCCTATTGTATCGGCCTGGCCTTTCATAAGTGGAGATAGAATAAAACGACCATAATAAAAGCGTTTACTGTCTACTCTTGATTCAACACACTTCCACTGGAGTTTCCGAGGGGAGACTGTTCCTTTCTCACGAAGCATAGTCATTTTTTTGGATCAGATCATTGAATCATTTTTTTCTCTTGAAATCCGTTCAATTCTTATTTCTACACACGTCGTTTTTTAGGAGGTCTACATCCATTATGTGGCAGAGGGGTTATGTCTCGTATGAGACTTAATCGTATACCGCTTCTACAGATGGTTCGTAATGCTGCATCTCTTCCGAGACCAGGACCTTTTATCATGACTTCTGCTCGTTGCATACCCTGATCCACTACTCGCACAAGAGCATTTCTGGCTGCTGTTTGCGCAGCAAACGGAGTCCCTCTTCTTTTACCCTTGAATCCACAAGTACCGGCCGAGGACCATGAAACCACTCGACCTCGTACATCTGTAACCGTTATAATGGTATTGTTGAAACTTGCTTGAACAAAAATCACTCCTTTTTGTATTCTACGTACATTCTTATTGGTACGTGAGATAAATCTTCGATTCCTGCGTAAACCAATTCTTGATATGGGTTGTGCCATTTTTGATCATCTCATAAATATGAGTCAAAGATATACGGATATATCCGTTTTATGTTAAAAAAGTTTTTTTTAACATGGGGTCTTTTAAAGAGCTTTTTTTTATCCTTGTCTCTGTTTATGTCTTGGGTTAGAACAAATTACTATAATTCGTCCCTGCCTACGGATCAATCGACATTTTTCACATCTTTTACGAACGGAAGCTCTTATTTTCATATCTTAATCTTAATTACTAATCTACTCCTTGGAAGAAAATAAGTCTCTTTTCTTTTTGACCCTGAAAAAAATATTCCTAAGATTAGTTAAAAACCTAATTGTTTCAATCCTTACTGAGAAGCCTATAAATCATACGTCTCCTGATTGAATCATAACGATTTAGTTCAATTTGCATTCTAGCTCTTAGTAGTATCTGTATAAAAATTAAACTACGTTAGATCTTTCCTTAAATATGATCTAAAATAAGATCCTCATTATCTAAACGAACTCGAAGTATACCGTCGGGAAAAGATTGCGTAACTAACCAGTCGTATATGTTCTTTTCTTCTTTATCATTCATTCCAGGCACCCTCATGGATCTAATCCTGTTATCAAAAAGATCACCATATATAACACAAAACCTCTCCCCCGATTCCTTCTAGTCGAGCCTCCCGATCTGTCATTATACCTCGAGAAGTAGAAAGAATTACGATTCCCATTCCTCCTAAAATCCTAGGCATTTTTTTGCAGTTAGAATAAATTCGAGCACCGGGTCGGCTAATACATTTAAAACTCAAAAATTGCCTACTCCTTCTCATCCTTCGAAGTCGAGGTCGTAGAGTTGAAACCAAGAAATTTTTATTATTTTCTCGATGTTTTCTCATGTTTTTGATAAAGCCTTCTCGTATAAGTATTTGAACAATCTTTTCGATTGTAATAGATGATAGTACTCGAACCTGTTTCTTTGGATCCATGTCACCATTGCGTATTCCATTTCGTATAGAAGTGAGCATATCGGCAATTTTAACCATGATGAACTTTAATTATTGGTGCTTCTATTTTTTTTTATAATCAACATGTGTCATTCTTATTTTTTTATGTTTTTTTCTTAGTCAAGGTATATGCATGAGAGAAAGTCTACAAGCTCATTTAATATACTTGAGATATCCTACTATAAACGGGTTTTTTCAGTATTTAGAATACTTCAGGAGCTAATGATACTATTTTCGTAAATTTCAATTGTCTCAATTCGTAAGCGATCACACCAAAGACCCGACTTCCTTTTGGATTTCCTGCTTGATCAATCACAACTGCGGCATTGTCATCGTATTGGATTATCATACCATTGTCACGTTTAAGTTCTTTACGTGTACGTACAATTACAGCCCTGATTATTTCTGATCTTTGTAGAGGCATATGCGGCACTGCTTCTTTGACTACAGCTACAATAACATCACCGATATGAGCATATCGGCGATTACTCGCTCCTAGGATTCGAATACACATTAATTTTTTGGCCCCGCTGTTGTCCGCAACATTTAAATAGGTTTGAGGTTGAATCATATCCTTTTTGTTTTTTGATCTTTGTTTTCAATGGAAAAAGGGTAGAAGGAAAACAAATATTTTTTGTCCAGAAAGTAAAAACCTGCGCCTGTTTTTTTCATCATAAGGATTCCATTCCTTTCGTCCGGTCTCACATTCCTCTAATAAATTGTGTTCGTATAGGCATTTTGGATGCTGCTATTGAAAAGGCTTCTCGAGCTACAATTTCCGAGACTCCACCCATTTCATAAAGTATTCGACCCGGTTTAACAACAGATACCCAAAATTCCGGTGATCCTTTCCCCGAACCCATACGTGTTTCCGTAGGTCTTACTGTAACAGGTTTATCGGGAAATATCCGTATCCATATTTTCCCACCACGCCGCGCGTATCGTGTCATTCCGCGTCGCCCCGCTTCTATTTGTTTAGCTGTGATCCAAGCGGGTTCAAGGGCTTGAAGAGCATATCCACCGAAACAAATATTATTTCCCCGAGAAGATATTCCCTTCATTCTGCCTCTATGTTGTTTACGAAATTTAGTTCTTTTGGGGTTATAGTTGATGGTTGTTTCTAACTACCATCTCTACTGCAGAACCGGACATGACAATTTCTTCTCATCCGGCTCCTCGCTAATGAAATGATTCAAGAATAGTTTCACGAGAGATGGATTTATCCATTGTTTGAATCCTCATTTTTACCTTTGTTGAATGGCGCAAAATTAAGTTTTGCAATCAAATAAAGATTTCGCGGGCGAATATTGACTCTTTTCATATCTTATCTATTTTATTCGTAGAGACACCTTATGAACTCTCAGAATAGAAAGAATGGGTTCGTTCCGCCATCCCACCTAATGAATCATTAGAAATACTTTTAAATCAAATCCTTAGTACTCACAGGTTCCATCGTTCCCATCGCTTCTGAGTTCATAATTAGGTCTGACCCCGGCAATGGAGCTACTAATTCAAATTTTTTCTCAGTCAATTTTCTCAGTCTTTATTGACTCCACGCTCTATACTTAGTTTTCCTTTTTTTATGAATAATAAACTAGATGTATCTAATCAAATTTATTGATTAAAGACTCCATTGATGCTTGATTACACTACCTTTTTCAAATGAGTCATCGACCATACACGTTGGAATTATATATCTTTGATATTTTTTTCTTTCTTTCTCTCACCTTTCCTTATTATCCATATCTTTACCTTTATAATTTTGAATCTAATTATTCTTTTTTTAATCAAAAAGGATCCGTTGCTACAACTATATGATCAATACATCATAGAGTGACGGATTCTTTGGATCCAGATAATACGAAGCAATGAGCTGGTTATTATTAGTTGTATAATTCTTAGTTCATAGAGATCCTTTTTTATACTAACCTAAAAAAACCAACGAGTCACACACTAAGCATAGCAATTCTACCAAAGGGTTAATCTTTTTTTTTTTTTATTTAACCTTATAGAAAAATTCCCTTTTTTATTTAAGGGAAAAAAGAAAGGAAAGGTAAAAATAAAAACGTTTGGTCTTTTTTGTTCAATTGCCGAATCGAATAAAAATTAAAAGAAAGGACCATTAGTCCTCGCCTGCAAATATCCAAATTTTTATACCTAATACCCCATAGATTGTTTGAACTGGATAGGAACAATAATCAATTTTAGCTCGAATAGTTTGTAGGGGAACCCTACCTTCCCTGATCCATTCGACACGGGCAATCTCTTTTCCGTCAATCCGACCTTTAATTTGTATTTGAATTCCCTTTGTATCCGCCAATTCAATAGCCTTTTTCATTGCTTTTCGAAAAGGAATTCTGTTCTTTAATTGTTCGGCTATAAATTCCGCAAGAATATTAGGTTGTTCATAAGGTTTTCCTATTTTTGTGATAGAAATATTCAATTTGCGGTTTCCAGAAACATTATTCAATCCTTTGCCAACTCTGCTCTCTAATTCTTTGATTATTTTTGGTTTATCTTTTGGGTTAGTCATCAAGAATAATTTTGGGAATCCCATATAAATTATTACTTTGATCAGATCGATGTTTTTGTGAATCTCTATACGAGCAATTCCTTTGATACCCGAGGATTTTTTTTCTAGATAGTCCTTGATACAATCTCGTATTTTTTGATCTTCTTGGAGACCTTCAGAATAATTTTTTGGTTGTGCAAACCAAAGGGAATGATGACTTTGGGTTGTACCCAGTCTGAAACCTAACGGATTTATTTTTTGTCCCATAGAGCCTCCACTATATCCTTAGATGTATCCTGTAATACAATAGTTATATGACAGGTGGGTCTTCTTATTGCAAAACTACGTCCTCGAGCTCGGGGTTTTAACTTTTTCACGACAGTACCCTCATTGACTTCGGCCTGACTAATGATTAAAGCGGTTTCGTTTAAACCCATATTATGCCGAGCATTTGCTGCTGCGGAATAAACTAATTTTAAAATGGGATAGCATGCTCGAAAAGGCATGAGTTCTAGTATCATAAGTGTTTCTTCATAGGAACGTCCACGAATCTGATCCAGTACTCTTCGCGCTTTGTGGGCCGACATAGATATATGTCGACCTAAAGCGTATACTTCTCGATATTTAATGCTTTTTGAAGTAGAAGTATTCACTACATTTTGATCCTTCCTTAAACGAACCAAAGGAAATCGGTTCCCTTTGCTAAGATACTTTTCATATGTAGTATTTGATAACTTTGACGCCATAGGTTAACCTCTTCTCCATAAAATAAAAATAAAAGATAAGTCGGGCAGATCAGAACGACGAGTTGAGCAAGACTACTTAAAAGAAAATTTGTTTGTTATAGGTTACTCTCTCAATACAATATTAGAGAGTACCCGCATCGACTTTATGAAAATTAACGACGAGATCTATTATCATTTTTCGCGTGCCCTCTGAAATTTAGAGTAGGTGCAAATTCTCCCAATTTGTGACCGACCATACTATCTGTTATATAAACTGGCAAATGCTCTTTTCCATTATGAATCGCAATTGTATGACCGATCATTGTGGGGATAATAGTAGATGCTCGAGACCAAGTTACAATTATTTCTTTTTCTGCCCTCATGTTCAGCTTCTCAATTTTGCCTAATAAATGATTAGCTATAAAAGGATTTTTTTTTAGTGAACGTGTCACAGCTAATTACTCCTATCTTTGGTTTTTTTTGTAAAGAGAAAGAAATGTATTCTATTTTCACTATTCTCCTATTTACTACGGCGACGCAGAATCAAACTATCACTATATTTCTTCCTTTTTCTACTTCTTTTTCCAAGCGCAGGATAACCCCATGGGGTTGTGGGGTTTTTTCTACCAATGGGGGCCCTCCCTTCACCACCCCCATGGGGATGGTCTACCGGGTTCATAACAACTCCTCTTACTACAGGACGTTTACCTAGCCAACGCTTCGATCCGGCTCTATCCAAACTTTTCTGTTTCACCCCAACATTACCCACTTGTCCGACTGTTGCTGAGCAGTTTTGGGATATCAAACGGACCTCCCCAGATGGTAATTTTAATGTGGCCGATTTACCCTCTTTTGCAATCAGTTTCGCTACAGCACCCGCTGCTCTAGCTAATTGTCCACCCTTTCCAAGTGTGATTTCTATATTATGTATGGCCGTGCCTAAAGGCATATTGGTTGAAGTAGATTCTTCTTTTTGATCAATGAAAATCCCTTCCCAAACTGTACAAGCTTCTTCCAAAGCATACGGCTTTCTGGATGTATATGATGATATCTAGACAGGCGGATCTTGTTTTGATATAAATCGTATGATGAAGTACTACATGAGTGGCTATACAGGAATCCAAATCTGCCGAATCACTCATGTTATGATCTTCTACATCCTAGGTCTCCCCGTTCCGTCATCTGGCTTATGTTTTTCATGTAGCATTCAGACCGAATGACTCTATGAAATTACGTCGATACTTCCACATATTACGGGTAACGTAGGAGACATCTCTATTTTTCTCCGGGGGGTCGAATTACCACTGCTTAGCTTTCAATTCGCCTCTGACCATCAAATGAAATGTGAATAATCCGTTCTCCTCTCTTTGAAACAAGGGGCGCTTCCGGTTCTGTCGGTGCTTCAAACAATTTTGTCTTCTCCATATTACCATATCTCTAGAGTCAATAATTGGATATGAGGAACTACTGAACTCAATCACTTGCTGCCGTTACTCTTCCGTTTTCTGAAGAGGTCTATCCCATAGAGGTACTCTAATTGGATCCGTGATCGATTTCTAGGTTTCGTCGTAAACCTAATTGGTTCCTTCCAATTACGTAAATCAATGGTTCAAACCGCACTCAAAGGTAGGGCATTTCCCATTGAGATAGGAACTTCTGTACCAGAAACAATGGTATCTCCAATTCTAGCCCCTCTGGGATGTAAAATATATCTCTTCTCACCATCCCCATAGTGTATGAGACAAATGTATGCATTTCGATTAGGGTCATATTCTATGGTTACAATTTTACCAGATATGTCTTTTTCATTCCGTCGAAAATCCATTTTACGGTATAGACGCTTATGACCTCCCCCTCTATGCCTTACGGTAATGATTCCTCTGGCATTACGACCTTTACCACAATGACGCTGTCCATGGATCAAATTATTTCGTGGATTGGATTTCACTTGACTGTCGACGGATCCA